GATTTTTACTGATAATCAACAGAATGCCGATACTTATACTGCTAACGCTAACAAGGATATTGATAATTCTGATCAAACAAACGAAGTCGCTTTGATCCGTTATTCACAACAATCGGATTTTCGTCGAGATATAATCAAAGGCTCCATGCGCGCTCAAAGACGTAAAATAGTTATTCGGGAACTCTTTCAAGCAAATGTACATTCCCCCCTTTTTTTGGACAGAATATACAAACCCATCTTTTCTTCTTTTGATATTTCTGGATTGATAAAACTCATTTTTGAAAATTGGAAGGAGAAAAACAAAGACTTAAAAATTGCGAATTATGCAGAGGAAAAGACAGGGGAGAAAAGACAGAAGGCCAAAAGAGAGGAAAAAGCACGGATAAAAATAGCCGAAGTCTGGGATACCGTCCTATTTGCTCAAGTAATAAGAGGTTCCTTGTTATTAACCCAATCAATTTTTCGAAAATATATTATATTACCTTCATTGATAATAGCTAAAAACATCGGTCGTATGTTATTATTTCAATCTCCCGAGTGGTCCGAAGATTTAAAGGATTGGAATCGAGAAATGCATGTTAAATGTACCTATAATGGTGTTCAATTATCAGAAACAGAATTTCCCCAAAACTGGTTAAGAGACGGTATTCAAATAAAGATCCTATTTCCTTTCTGTCTGAAACCTTGGCACAAACCTCAAGAAAGGTCCCTTGATAAAGATTCAATGAAAGATAAAGTACAAAAATTTTGTTTTTTAACAGTTTGGGGAATGGAAACTGATCTGCCTTTTGGTTCTCCCCGAAAACGACCTTCCTTTTTTAAACCCATTTTGAAAGAACTTGAAAAAAGAATTAGAAAATTAAAAAACAAGTGTTTTCTAGTTCTAACAGTTTTAAAAGAACGAACAAAATTGTTTATATTTTTAAGGGTCTCAAAAGAAACAAAAAACTGGGTTATCAAAAGTGTTCTATTTATAAATATAAAAAAAATAATAAAAGAACTCTTAAAAATAAATCCAACTCTATTATTTGGATTGAGAGAAGTAGAAGTATATGAATCTAGTGAAACTCAAAAACAAAAGGATTCGATAATCAATAATCAGATGATTCAAAAATCGTCTATTCAAATTCGATCTATGAATTGGACAAATTATTCACTGACAGAAAACAAAATGAAAGATCTGACTGATAGAACAAGCACAATCAGAAAAAAAATAGAAAAAATTATAAAAGACAAGAAAAACCTCTTTCTAACTCCAGAGATAAATATTAGCCCTAACAAAGCTAGTTATAATGCTAAAAGATTAGAATCACAAAAAAGTATTTGGCAAATATTAAAAAGAAGGAATTCTCGATTAATTCGCAAATCACATTATTTCATAAAATTTTTCATTGAAAGGATATACATAGATAGTCTTCTATGTCTCATTAATATTCCCAAAACCAATGCACAATTTCTTATTGAATCAACAAAAAAAATTATTGATAAATACATTTACAATAATGAAAGAAATCAAAAAAAAATTGGTAAAACAAATCAAAAGAAAATTCACTTTATTTCGATTATAAAAAGGTCAGTTTCTAATATTAGTAATAAGAGTTCACAGATTTTTTGTGACTTATCTTCCTTGTCACAAGCATATGTATTTTACAAATTATCACAAACCCAAGTTATTAACTTGGATAAGTTAAGATCTGTCCTTCAATATAACGGAACATCTCTTTTTCTTAAGAACGAAAGAAAAGATTATTTTGGAGCACACGAAATATTTCATTACCAATTAAGACATAAGAAACTTCGTAATTCTGGAATGAATCAATGGAAAAACTGGTTAAGAGGTCATTATCAATATAAATATTTATCTCCGATTATATGGTCTAGATTAGTACCACAAAAGTGGCGAAATAGAGTAAATCAACATTGTGTGGCTCAAAATCAAAATAAAGATTTAAGGGATTTATCTCAAAAAGTTCAATTAATTCATTACAACAAACAAAATGATTATGAAGCAGACTCATTACCGAATCAAAAAGAAAATTTTAAAAAACACTATAGATATGACCTTTTATCATATAAATCTATTAATTATGAAGATAAGAATGACTCATATATTTATGGACCATCATTACAAGTAACTAATAACCAAGATATTTCTTATAATTACAACACACATAAACGCAAATTATTTGATATGCTGGGAGGTATCCCTATCAATAATTACTTAGGCGAAGACGATATTATGTATATAGAGTATATAAAGAAAAACCCGGATAGAAAATATTTTGATTGGAGAATTCTCCATTTTTGCTTTAGAAAGAAGGTCGATATTGAGGTCTGGATCAATACCAGTATCAACAGTAATAAAAATACCAAGACTGGGTCGAATAATTATCAAATAATTGATAAGAAAGGTCTTTTTTATCTCACACAAGATGAAGAAATCAAACCATCCAAAGGTCTTTTTTTTGATTGGATGGGGATGAATGAAGAAATACTAAATCGTTCCATATCGAATCTGGAACCTTGGTTCTTCCCAGAATTTGTGCTACTTTATAATACATATAAAATGAAACCGTGGGTTATACCAATCAAATTACTTCTTTTAAATTTTAATGGAAATAAAAATTCTAGTAAAAATATAAATAGCAATCGAAAGCAAAAAGGGAATCTTTTTATATCATCCAATGAAAAAAAACTTTTTAAATTAGAGAATCGAAATCAAGAAGAAAAAGAATCCGCAGGACAAGTAGATCTTGGATCAGATGTACAAAACCAAGTAAATCTTGAATCAGTCCTCTCAAACCACGAAAAAGATATTGAAGAAGATTATGCGGGATCAGATATGCAAAAACGTAGAAAGAAAAAGCAATTCAAGAAACACACGGAAGCAGAACTCGATTTATTCCTAAAAAGATATTTGCTTTTTCAATTGAGATGGGATGATTCTTTAAATCAAAAAATGATCAATAATATCAAGGTATATTGTCTCCTGCTTAGACTGATAAATCCAAGAGAAATTTCTATATCTTTTATTCAAAGGGGAGAAATGAGTTTGGATCTAATATCGGTTCATAAAGATTTAACTCTTACAGAATTGATGAAAAGAGGTATATTTATTATCGAACCAATTCGTCTGTCTGTAAAAAATGATGGACAATTTATTATTTATCAAACTCTAGGTATTTCATTGGTTCATAAGAGTAAGTACCAAACTAATCAAAGATACCGAGAAGAAAGATATGTTGATAATAAGAATTTTGATAAATTCAGTGCAAGATGTCAAAAGATGATTGGAAATAAAGACAAAAATCATTATGATTTGCTTGTTCCTGAAAATATTTTATCGCCTAGACGGCGTAGAAAATTTAGAATTCTAATTTGTTTCAATTTGAGGAATAGGAGTGGTGTGGCTAAAAATCCAGTATTTTGCGATGGGAACAGCTGTAATAAATTTTTGGATGAAAACAAACATCTTGATAGAGATAAAAATCCATTAATTAAATTAAAAAAATTAAAGTTCTTTCTCTGGCCCAATTATCGATTAGAAGATTTAGCTTGTATGAATCGCTATTGGTTTGATACCAATAATGGTAGTTCTTTCAGTATGTTAAGGATACATATGTATCCACGATTGAAAATTCGTTGATGTCACATTTTTGTATATATCCTTACTAGATCTAGTATATGAAAGTAAACAAATGCACACATGCGATGTCTTACATTACATTCTGATACATGATACTAATACGTATCAATTAGATTTAGAAATGACTCAAAAGAATGTTCTTATTTTAGGTCTAATCTCTTTTGTAATTTGTGAATGCAAAAATGTACCTATCTCTATCCCCTATACGAATCCAATTGAAAATTCGATTTTTTATTGATATTGATTAATTTTATTTGATAAACTAGGTATCCATAACGAAATTAAGATTATTGCGTATACCAGATTAAAATGACCGGCATTATAATATTATTATAATTCTATTATTATTACTGATGGGTAAAATTCAAATTTTTTAAAAAGAAAAAAAAAGGGAGGGAAGAGAAGATTTCGTTTTATGGTAAAAAACTTATTCATCTCGGTTATTTCTCAAAAAGAAGAAAATAGGGGATCTGTTGAATTTCAAGTATTCAGTTTCACCAATAAGATCCGAAGACTTACTTCACATTTGGAATTGCACAGAAAAGACTATTTATCTCAGAGAGGTCTACGTAAAATTCTGGGAAAACGTCAACGGTTGCTGTCTTATTTGGCAAAGAAAAATAGAGTACGTTATAAAGAATTAATTGGTCAGTTGGGTATTCGGGAGACAAAAATTCGTTAATTTGAAGAGTCCTTTTGAATTATTTGATTTAGTAGATCTTGAATTTTGATGAACTTCTTTTCGTTTTCAGCAATTCATGGAAGAATGAATCAGGGGAAAACCTATGAGTGTACCAGCTACAAGAGAAGACCTCATGATAGTCAATATGGGTCCTCATCACCCATCAATGCACGGTGTTCTTCGACTCATCGTTACTTTAGATGGTGAAGATGTTATTGACTGTGAACCAATATTAGGTTATTTGCACAGAGGGATGGAAAAAATTGCAGAAAACCGAACAATTATACAATATTTGCCTTATGTAACACGTTGGGATTATTTAGCTACTATGTTCACAGAAGCAATAACTGTAAATGCACCAGAGCAGTTGGGAAATATTCAAGTACCTAAAAGAGCCAGCTATATTAGAGTGATTATGTTGGAGTTGAGTCGTATAGCTTCTCATTTATTATGGCTTGGCCCTTTTATGGCAGATATTGGTGCACAGACTCCTTTCTTCTATATTTTCAGAGAAAGAGAATTAGTCTATGATCTATTCGAAGCTGCCACCGGTATGAGAATGATGCATAATTATTTTCGTATCGGAGGAGTAGCTGCTGATCTACCGCATGGATGGATAGATAAATGTTTGGATTTCTGCGATTATTTTTTAACAGGGGTTGCGGAATATCA